ATTAATGAGAGGTGAATCTTATGATACAGAAGAGAAAGGTGAAGAAATATACAGAAGTATACACTTTAGGTCAACATATATGTATGTCTGCTCACAAAGCGAGAAGAGTAATTGATCAAATTCGTGGGCGGTCCTATGAAGAAACACTTATGATACTAGAACTTATGCCTTATCGAGCATGTTATGCCATTTTAAAATTGGTTTATTCTGCAGCAGCAAATGCCAATCACAATAAGGGTTTGAACGAAACAAGTTTAATCATTAGTAAAGCCGAAGTCAACGAGGGCACAACTGTGAAAAAATTAAAGCCCCGGGCTCGAGGACGGGGTTATCCTATAAAAAGATCCACTTGTCATATAACTATTGTATTGAAAGATATATCTTTAGATGAAGAGGAAGAAATAGATAAAAGGAAATTCTATAAATTAGAGCTGAGGAATACTTAAAGGAAGAATATTTTATATTATAAAAAATACAAATACGCTATATTATGTTATGCTTAAAAAAAATCGAATGAATAAAAAAAAAATACAAACAGATGTCACGTTTCACGATATATATAGTAGTGGGGGATTATGGGACAAAAAATAAATCCACTTGGTTTCAGACTTGGTGCAACCCAAGGTCATCATTCTCTTTGGTTTGCACAACCAAAAAATTATTCAAAGGATCTACAAGAAGATCAAAAAATACGAGATTGTATCAAAAATTATGTGCAAAATAATATGAAAATATCCTCTAATGTAGAGGGAATTGCACGTATAGAGATTCAAAAAAGAATTGATTTGATTCAGGTCATAATCTATATGGGATTCCCCAAGTTATTAATAGAAGACAGGACTCGAAGAATCGAAGAATTACAGACGCATGTACAAAAAGAACTCAATTGTGTAAACCGAAAACTCAACATTGCTATTACAAGAATTGCAAATCCTTACGGGCACCCCAATATTCTTGCAGAATTTATAGCCGGACAATTAAAGAATAGAGTTTCATTTCGCAAAGCAATGAAAAAAGCTATTGAATTAACTGAACAGGCAGGTACAAAAGGGATTCAAGTACAAATTGCAGGGCGTATCGACGGAAAAGAAATTGCACGTGTTGAATGGATCCGAGAAGGTAGAGTTCCTCTACAAACCATTCGAGCTAAAATTGATTATTGTTCCTATGCAGTTCGAACTATCTATGGGGTATTAGGCATCAAAATTTGGATATTTGTAGACGAGGAATAATAAGAACTTACTTGACTTATATTTAGTTCTATCTGGTGATAAAACAAAAAATGGCAAACTCTTTCATTCTTTTTCTGGTAAATAATAAAAAAAAAAGAACAATTCTATAAGGTTGAATAAAAATTCGATTAATCATTTGATATAATTGCTATGCTTAGTGTGTGACTCGTTGGTTTTTTTAGGGTTGGGATTCAAAAAAATGGACAGCCCATAGTACAAACTGATAACTATAGAACTAATAACCAACTCATCACTTCGTGTTATCTGGATAGAAAGAACCAGTCAAGATATGATATATAAGTCATATCATTGTAGCAACTGAAATCTTTTTTACATAAACAAACAAAAAAAATCTGATTATGGGTTGTAAAGCAATATAAAGTATACAGATAAATGGAAGGGTGAGAGAAAGATAGAAAAAGAATATTAATGATATATAATTCCAATATGTAAGGTCTATGAGTCATCTCATATAAAGGGAATGTAATAAAGCATCAATACTGATTGATCCATAATTAGACAAATCCGTGCATAGAACACAAAATCAAGAGCCCCGAGCCAATAAAGACTGAGAAGGTTGACTCAAGAATAAATTTAATTGGAGGCTCCGTTGTAAAATTCAGACCTAATCATTAATCGAGAAGTGGTGGGAACGACAGAACCTGTGAATGCATAAGATTCTATTGAAAACGAATCCTAATGATTCATTGAGTAGGATGGCGGAACGAACCAGAAACCTATTCATTTATTCTGAGAGGTCATGTCATAGACTAATCTTACAACTGAATGTTGAAAGAGTAAATATTCGCCCGCGAATTTTTTTTTATTTCTAAATTTTAGTCGATTCGAAATAAAAGGAAAAACAAAATAAAGATTCATTATAGCGTTCTACCAAAACGACATTATCTATAAATAGAATACGTGTTAAATTATATATTAAAACACAAAAAATTTCTAATTTCTAATCGATTAGATCAAATTTCAAAGAATCCCACGATTCCATATATTATTAACCGTGTATTTTTTTTTTGTTTAATTATTTAAAATTGTTTAATTCGCGAGGAGCTGGATGAGAAGAAACTCTCGTGTCCGGTTCTGTAGTAGAGATGGATGGAATTGCTAAACAACCATCAACTATAACCCCAAAAGAACCAGATTCCGTAAACAACACAGAGGAAGAATGAAAGGAATATCTTATCGAGGTAATCGTATTTGCTTCGGTAGATATGCTCTTCAAGCGCTTGAACCCGCTTGGATCACATCTAGACAAATAGAAGCAGGGCGGCGAGCAATGACACGAAATGCACGCCGCGGTGGAAAAATATGGGTACGCATATTTCCAGACAAACCTGTTACAGTAAGACCTACAGAAACACGTATGGGTTCGGGGAAAGGATCTCCCGAATATTGGGTAGCTGTCGTTAAACCCGGTAGAATACTTTATGAAATGAGCGGAGTAGCAGAAAATATAGCTAGAAGGGCTATTTCAATAGCGGCATCTAAAATGCCTATACGAACTCAATTCATTCTTTCTGGATAGGAATGTAGAAACAAACGAAAGGGGTTTTTGGGATGAAAAAAAAACAATTGCAGGTTTCTTTTTTTGTTTTGAACAAATAATATTTCTTTTTTTTTTTTTTATTTATACCTTTGCATTGAAAAAGAAAAAACCGATAAAAAAATGATATGATTCAACCTCAAACCCATTTGAATGTAGCGGATAACAGCGGGGCCCGAGAATTGATGTGTATTCGAATCATAGGAGCTAGTAATCGACGATATGCTCATATTGGTGACATTATTGTTGCTGTAATCAAGGAAGCAGTACCAAATACACCTCTAGAAAGATCAGAAGTGGTCCGAGCTGTCATTGTACGTACTTGTAAAGAACTCAAACGCGACAACGGTATGATAATACGATATGATGACAACGCTGCGGTTGTTATTGATCAAGAAGGAAATCCAAAAGGAACCCGAATTTTCGGCGCGATCGCCCGGGAATTAAGACAGTTAAATTTCACTAAAATAGTTTCATTAGCACCTGAAGTATTATAGGGGAAGACCTTAATATAGTATTTGAATGAAATTGTTAATATAGTATTTGAATGAAATTGATTAAATTTATTTAATTTATTAGTAAATTGTTTATCTATCACGTATATATCTTTAATAATTCATAAATAAAAAAAAAAAAAAAGAATTCATAAATATTAAAAAATTCAGAAAAAAAGAAAAAGAGCATGTTGATTATATCAAAATTCGGGGGAAACAAAAATCTTAGTTTATCATGAGTAAAGACACTATTGCTGACATAATAACCTCTATACGAAATGCTGACATGAATAAAAAAAGAACAGTTCGAATACCATCTACTAACATCACTGAAAATATTGTTAAAATCCTTTTACAAGAAGGTTTTATTGAAAACGTGAGAAAACATCAAGAAAGCAATAAATATTTTTTGGTTTTAACCCTACGACATAGAAGAAATAGGAAAGGACCATATAGAACTGTTTTAAATTTAAAACGGATCAGTCGACCCGGTCTACGAATATATTCTAACTATCAACGAATTCCTAGAATTTTAGGCGGAATGGGGGTTGTAATTCTTTCTACTTCTCGAGGTATAATGACAGACCGAAAGGCTCGACTAGAAGGAATCGGCGGAGAAGTTTTGTGTTATATATGGTAATCTTTCTAATAGCCGACACGGTCATATTTGTGAAAAAAGAGAAAGGACAAGTTTATAATATTATCCCTCTTACATTAGTTGATACTTCAAAGCGGTTTTACCTGGAATGAAACAACAAAAATGGATTCATGAGGGTTTAATTACTGAACAACTTACCGATGGTATGTATCTTCCGGATTCGTTTAGATAACAAAAAAATTATTCTGGTTTTTGTTTCGTAAAGGATTTCATGTAGTTTTATACGTATACTACCAGGAAATAGACTAAAAATTGAGGTAAGTCCTTATGATTCAACCAAAGGGCGTATAATTTAGAGACTCCAAAGCAAAGACTTGAATGATTAGGCGGTTTTTTCAATTTCAACATTCTTTCGTGAGGATACAATTCGAAATTAAAAATTTCAAGAAACTTATTTTCTTCCAATTAAGTAGATTCGGTATTAAAAAAAGGAATGACAAATATGAAAATAAGGGCCTCCGTTCGTAAAATTTGTGAAAAATGTCGATTAATCCGTAGGCGGGGACGAATTATAGTAATTTGTTCTAACCCGAGACATAAACAAAGACAAGGATAATCTTTCTAAAACAAAAAGACTCTCGAAATCTAAAGGACCCGATGTACAGATGTACAAATAAATAAATAAAATAAGTAAAAAAAAAAAAAAAAAACAAAGAATAAGGATCTGTTTTGACATGAAATGGATATATCCATATATCTCTGACTTATATTTATGAGATGATAAAATATGGCAAAACCTATACCAAAAATTGGTTCGCGTAGAAATAGACGTATTGGTTCACGTAAGAATACACGTAGAATTCCCAAGGGAGTTATTCATGTTCAAGCAAGTTTCAACAATACCATTGTGACTGTTACAGATGTACGGGGTCGAGTAATTTCTTGGTCCTCTGCCGGGGCTTGTGGATTCAAGGGTACAAGAAGGGGTACACCATTTGCCGCTCAAACCGCAGCAGGAAATGCTATTCGGACAGTAGTGGATCAAGGTATGCAACGAGCAGAAGTTATGATAAAAGGCCCGGGTCTCGGAAGAGATGCGGCATTAAGAGCTATTCGTA